TGACTTTTTTCTATAAAAAAAAAAGTCAATCCAATTCATAGTTTTCATCTATCATCTATAAAAATTCAATATAATAGATAAATAAATTGAATAATATTAATTTAATATTAATATATATATTATATATATAACAATATATAATAATATATTCTAATATAATAATATATTCTAAAAATATAATAATATATTCTAAAATATTTACATCTAACACATAATTATTATTATATCTTTATATCTATTCTTTAATTAATATCTATTATTAATCAATCTAATCTATTATTAAAGAATAAATTTTTTCTATAGATTATAATATATAAATATATATAAATATAATAGAATATATGTAGAATACTCTTTCAAATACAAATATTTGAAATAATGACTAATTAGTAGTAGATTAGATTTCAAATTGAAAATAATATGACAATATTCTTAACTTATAATATAAGAATGACTTAGAATAATGAATAATTAGATTACAGGACAGACTAATTAATTTATATTAAATAATTCTTTAATATAATTTAATATATTATAGAATAGAATTAGATAATTCTAAAAATAAAAATATTTGATAGATTATCAAAAGAAAAAATAATAAATTAAATAAGTAATTCGAAATTTCTATCGAATTCTAAATAAATAAATGGATTTTTGCTTTGAATTTTTTTTTATTATTACATTATAATAGATAAGGTCTGTATCGGTTTGCTTTAAGGAAAAAAGAAAAAGAATCGAACGTTCGAGTATTCCAAATTCTATCAAAAAATGATAGAAGGAGGGACATAAAAAAAGATATATATGTGGTATATATCTCTCTATATTGAATTGCGAATACAGAGATAATAGAATCATTTCTGATTCAACGAAATCAAATATGGGTATTCAATATAGATGAAAGAAAATAAATTAAACAATGATAGAAGGAAACTTTTTTTTTTTCAAAATGGTACTGATAAATTGAAAAGTTCCAGCATATCATTACATTCTCATAATACAAATGAAAAAACATGCTAATGAGATCCCAATCTCAAAGAAACAAAAAGGGGATATGGCGAAATTGGTAGACGCTACGGACTTAATTGGATTGAGCCTTGGTATGGAAACTTACCGAGTGAAAACTTTCAAATTCAGAGAAACCCTGGAATTCACAATGGGCAATCCTGAGCCAAATCCTGCTTTCCGAAAACAAAAAAATAAAAGTTCAGAAAGTGAAAATTAAACAAAAGAGGATAGGTGCAGAGACTCAATGGAAGCTGTTCTAACAAATGGAGTCGACAACATTTCATTTCGCAGTAGGAAATGAATCCTTCTATCCAAATTACAGAAAGGATCAAGGAGATTTACTGAAATACTATTTCAGTTGATTAATGAAAATTACAAACTTCTATTTGTAAATATTTCTATTTCGATCACAAAAGATGTGAATCAAATCAATTCCAACTTGAAGAAAAAATGGAATATTCATTGATCAAATCAGTCACTCCATCACAGTCTGATGGATCTTTTGAAGAAATGATTAATCAGACGAGAATAAAGATAGAGTCCCATTCTACATGTCAATACCGACACCAATGAAATTTTTAGTAAGAGGAAAATCCGTCGACTTTAGAAATCGTGAGGGTTCAAGTCCCTCTATCCCCAAAAGCCCTTGTTATTCTCCAATTTTTTATCCTATATCCTCTTTTTTTTTTTTTAGTTGACATAGACTCAACTAATTTCTTAAAATGAGGATAGTGCATCAAGAGCGGTCGGGATAGCTCAGCCGGTAGAGCAGAGGACTGAAAATCCTCGTGTCACCAGTTCAAATCTGGTTCCCGGCGATTCATTTGTATGAGTACCTATTCCCATATTCATTTGAATGAATTTTGGGAATAGATCTATATTTATTAGTGGTGTTGATTATCATAGATAATTTATCTAGGTGTCCGCAGATATGCTCTTTCTAGATTAGATGAAGAATATAAAGAATGAATTATTCGATTTTGTTTCGCTTTTTTCTGCGCTCTAAAAAGAATGTTAATATTTCAAAAAAAAAAAATATTCAAATGGTTAAATTAGTTGGTTGACAGACCAAAAAGTTGAATCTAGGCGAGTTCAGAGGTTGGGAATAGTAAAAATTCATCTCAGATATATTACAAAAAAATCCGGTCCATTTCTTTGTATTTTCTTTGGTATTTCTTTTTTCTTCGTTTGTTTGATCGTACTTTCTTTTTATTTTTCGGAACCGGATATCTAATTGATTGATGTTGATGTATATCTTAAATAGTTAATGATGCAGACCTTTTTCAGTGCATCCTATTGGCTTGGCTCATCCGAAATGAGTATCATTCAAAATTGAAATTTTCAATGAATAGCTATACTATATTATTTTATTTTGTCTAATCTATAAAAAAAATGTATAGATATTCAAGGAATATCTGGGGTTGTCGAAATGCGGATTACCTTCTTATTTTTATCATTTAGTGAGCATCTTGTATTTCATAAAAATTAGGGGCAA